CGCCTACGTATAGAGGATATTTTAAGAAGTGAACCTCTTTCTTAGTAGCTGGGTCCGGGGAAAGGATAGGAAAGGTGATTTCACTATATTTCTGACCAGGAACGGGGCCTATCACAAGAATATTTTTTTGATTGGGGCGATAGCTCTGAAAAGAAAGATTGCCTATCTTTTGTTTCATCTCGGGGGAAATCCGATCGGCAGGAGCTAATTCAAAACCCTCCGGTAAAATAAGAACAGCCCCTACATTCAAAGCGCCCTTTTTACCATTAGCAAGAACTTGTTTTAGTTGAATATCATAAGGGATTCGAACAACTGCTTCAAATACCGTATCTGGAAGTACCGCTTGTGGAACTTCAATATCCACGGGCTTATTAGCTAAATGGCAATTGGCACATACAATACGCCCAGTCGCTTCTCGTGGATTTTCATAACCCTGCTGTGCAAAAATGGGATATGCACTTGAAATGGATGGCCAAGTTATGATATATATCATGAGCGATACGGAAATAGATCGAGTAATTTGTTCTTTTATCCAATAAAAAGTCTTTCTAGTTTGCATGGTCCAACCATTGATCCCGAAAATGTCTACAATAAATTTGGTAGGTCGCTAATCTAGTTCCCTATCCGCGATTCTGCTATTTACTGGAATAATTTTACTGGAATAGAATAAATAATATTTCAAAAATATATAGAATAAGTCTTTGGGATGGGTAGAAATATAAAGAATCCTTATTATTTTACATGCTTTGCTTATGTACAACTACAAGGTAAGAAACATTAGAATTGAATTGGATTAATATATCAGTAGGTCCTTTTTTAATCATTCATTGAATGATAAATCACTACAAGTGACGGAGAAACACGATTTAAATAACGAAAAATATAAAATTTAAATATAGTATCTAGAATTACTGGAAAAGTAGAAACAAGACCAGATATAATTTGATCATTATGAACAAATCCAAAATCTTTGTAGATAAAGCCAATCATTAGTTCCCAGCCGTGGGGCGAATGGAATCCGATACATAAATCTGTTAATAAAAGAATGGAAAAAGCTTTTATTGTGTCACTTAAGTTATATAGGAATTCCTGAGCCCAAGAGTTAAGAATAACAAGTTCTTCATTACCCAAAAAAGAATAACCGCTTAGAATAACGAAACATATTATATTTGTCGAGATGTGCAAAATCGTATGGATACGATCCTCGTTGTGTATCTTGATTAATTGGAGCGTTTCTTTGTGGATTCCTATACGAAGGTTTTGTAGATGTGTTTCCGAGTATTCCTTGATCAGTTCCTCCAAGAGAAGGATTTCCTCTAATTCTATGAATTTTTCTAGAATATTCTTTTCTTGAATTTCATTCAAAAAAATTTCAGATTGCCTAGTATTCCACCAATAAGTAACCCAAGATTCCATACTTTTAGTAAATGACAGAGAAATCCACCAGGGCAAACATACTATAGATGCAAGATATAAAAGAGGAGTGAATGCTTTCTTTTTTTCCATTTTTTCATTTAGTCTATGAATTTTTAATGAACCGACCCCATTAGTTGACTTTACGCGATCCAATATTTCTCTCATGCATGAGTTCTATTACAAAGTATCGAACCTATGAATCTATTCACTGTGTTTTTTATTTGTGATTTCGCAGTTAGTCTTTGAATGTAAAAAGAATACAATACAGAAATAGATTAAGAATCCACTTCGAATTCAAATAATCAACAAAAAAGACTGTTTCCGTATATCGCAATTGGTCAAATTCGAAGCAAGTATCCCCCTTTCGATGAATCGATGACTGCCTGAAAGAACCGATTTGTTTAAGTAATGAGTATTCTTTTCTATCATTATATCAAAATATCCTATATTTTGAAAAACTGTCACTGACTACTCAGAGTCCGGAATCAAAAAATGGAGGGAAATTTCTGAAGAATATTGTGATGATCAAAAAGTAGTGGCAAAACAATACAGAAATGGACTAGTTATCATTAGAAAATGGATGGTTGGTCATTAAGGAACACAAAATAAAGTAGAAAAAGAAACATCAATTGACAAAAAAGATTTTGAAAATAGGATCTATCGGAATCTAAACTGTCAATTCTAACAAATATTGTCTAACAAATATTGTATTAAAAAAAATTTATGTATTTCGAAATGCTTTGATATAAAAAAGAAAAGATGAATCTATTTTTTCGATTTGTTACTTATTTTTTTTGTTATTCAATTAAGTTGTGTAGATTTCCATACACATAAAAAACCACAAAAAGAGTTTTGTTTTGTGGTTGTTCCGTATACGTCTTCTTTGACTGAAATGAGCGTTATGAAGAAACTTCAGTTAAGTTATGGTATAGAAAAGAGGGATTCTTTAGTTTTTCCTTCCTGCTGAGAAAGCATTCATTCTCTCAGCTCATTTCTCAAAATACTTCAATCGGTACACGCAAGAAATAGGCCAATTCGGCAGCTTTTTGTTCAATTTCCCGTGGAGTAACATTCTCATCAGTACGAGTCAAGGGAATGGCCCCCTGGCCTCTGATATCCATATAAAGGACACGGCGAGCATAAATACCCTCTTTAACTTCTATTCTGATGGACTGAATATCCTTTATAAAAAATCGGAGGAAGATGCGACGATTTTTTCCAGGGAATCCCCAACGAAAAATACACACTATTCCTTCTTTTCTATCGAATCGATCATAACCACCCCCTACATTCCACGAAATTGTGCACCACAAATAGGAGCTAATGAAGAGACCCGCGATCCCATAGAAAGACATCACAATGCCTTGTGGAAAAAAAAGGATTTGCTGAGATGGAAATAAAGATATCAAGTTTCTCCCAAGATAACTGGAAGTTCCAACCAATAAGAATCCTAATGAACCTAAAAAAAGGATAATGGCCCAGCAGAAATTACTTGTTTTTCGCGACCCCGTTATAGGTTGTATCCATATATGTTCTGATCGACAATTCATACTTGATCTGATTTCGTTTTATTGGAATTGAGAGAATACCCTAGACTTTACTCTTTTTGTTTCCGAAGTAACTCCCATCAACTAGTACTAGTTTGCTGTGAACCTTTAAAAATAATTAATTTATCAAGTAATTTATCAAATTGGTTAGATCTAAAATAAAAATATACCCTTCGTATGATCCCATCGATATACATATAGATACACCGACTTTACAGTTCAGCCATTCGGTGATCCTGATATTTTTTCAAATAGATAGAATTCCTTTACCCCCATATCATCTTTCTAGAAGCCCAAGAGCCCTTCCTTTATGTTCGACGGAAGCGCCGCATGTTAGACCTTCTTCCGCTAAATAGATATCTGCGTTATGATACAAGTATTTGCTTTGAAAAAAAATGGATGAGAGTTGGGCCCGTCAGATCTAAACAGTCTTATTTTTTTGAACATGAAGAGATAAAGAAGCCATTGCCATTGCCGGAAATACTAGGCCTACTAAAGGGACCAAAACAGAGGGAAAGTCGAAAGTTGTCATATAAAGGATACCTCAATTTACTATTTGTATCTGTTATTATTATTTATAAAGATATCTTATCTTATATTAATTAGAATTCTTAATTAGAAATTATTATTTGAATTATTAAATTCGAATTTTAATGAGTATAGATCTAAGTATATATCTAAGTGAGTATAGAATGGACTTATTCATCTTTCTACATGAAAGATATGTAAAAGATAAGATATGTAGGATAACCGCCTTCTTCGTCTTTTGCTCCCGTCTTCTAATCATTTAATAAATCAAAAGCTTCTTACAAATTCTCGAAAGATTCGTGTTAGAATCCTATCCAAAAAGGGGATTCTTAGTCAAAATAAAATGGGATTCTCGAGAGATATAGAAAGGTACAAAACTATATATAGATATCATATCTATAGTTTCTATATTATATATTTGGATTCTATATACATACGTAAGACGTAGAACAAAAATTTGTTTCTTTTGCTAATTTCACGAAAAGAAGAATTCACTCTTTTATCTTGTTGATAGAGGCCTCTTAACTTAATTAGTAATTAAGAATATAGTTAAGAATATAGATAAAAAAGAGTTATCCGCGACTTTTGATTCTTTCTAAAATTTAGATCTTATGTCAACAAAGAAACCACATTCATATTAGTTTTATTTGGATTTTAGTTTTACTTGGATTCTGATAAACTAACTACCTGTTTGCTACAAATAAAAAAGGAACTTAATGATCTATTGAATTTTGATTCAAAGGAAAGAAAGCGTGGAGCTGAAATAACTCACTCAGAACACTTTTTAAAGGATTACGTGGTACGATTAGATCGAATAGGCCCTTCTGGAATAAATATTCAGCCGCTTGTGAACCTTCAGGTACTGTTTTATTCAATGTTTGTTCAATGACTCTTTTACCCGCAAATGCAATATAGGCATTGGGTTCGGCAATAATGATATCCCCCAACATACCAAAACTAGCAGTCACCCCGCCTGTAGTAGGAGATGTAAGAATTGGTACATAGAATAACTTTTTATTTGATTGATAATCATATAAAGCAGAAGATATTTTAGCCATTTGCATCAAACTCAAACTTCCTTCTTGCATACGCGCCCCCCCAGAAGCACATACTATAATAAGAGGAATAAATTTGTTAGTAGCGTACTCAATCAAACGGGTTATTTTCTCCCCAACCACGGATCCCATACTACCCCCCATAAACTGAAAATCCATAACCCCAAGTGCTATGGGAATACCGTTTAATTGGCCTATGCCTGTTTGAACAGCTTCAGTTAATCCTGTCTTTCGTTGATAAGAATCGATACGATCTTTATAAGGCTCCTCTTCTGAATGAAATTCAATGGGATCCAAAGAAACCATGTCTTCATCCATAGGATCCCATGTATCCGGATCGATCGAAAGTTCGATTCTATCTGAACTACTCATTTTCAAATGATATCCACATTGTTCACAAAGATTCGTTTTTGATTTTAAAATTTTTTTATAATTTAATCCATAACAATTTTCA